ATGGACCGGGGATAGGGATTTCTTCTTGTTTTCTTTATTATTGATAGGAATTCTCTTGTTAAGACCCTACTTAACTAATCAATTGAAACCTCAGATTCATACGAGAACCACGATAATTCAATGAAACCTTCAAAGTCCAAAGTTCACTGAGTGAGAACCATTGGATCATCACTTATTCAATCAAAAAAATAGCTATAATGACTAAAAACATAAAATACAAAGAAGCGTTTGTCCTTTGATCCAAATAAGAGTTTAAAAGCAGAAAAATATTTTGATTTATTAAAGTTTATAAGATAGAACGGAAAGAAGTCCGGCTACGAGGTCTGAGTATTAAGTATGAATCATAGTTCGAATACTTTGTGATCTATTTGATCTTTTTCGTGCTCCAGATACTCGAATGAATATCCGACGAAGTAAAACCATCTTGATAAAGATGACAGACCCCATTCTCTGTACTATCCATAGGGTCAATTCTAACAAGTCACACACTCATATTCCGGAAATATACAATGCAGAAAAAAATTTCGCGGTCGAACTACCAAAGGAGAATAGGCTAAAATTGTTAGACCTACATACTTTACTTTTTTGTATCGAGCTAAAAGCTAGAACTTCAAGATTCTTCTCAGTCTAATTCACTGAAATTCCATCCAGTAGAACAGAAGAATTATAAATCTCCAAAATAATAGATAGGAATACCGCAAATAGAGCCATTGCAATACCCATCAAAGGGGTCGTTCCCCATCCAGGAGCTACTTTACCATATTCGGAATTCAACGGTTTCAATAACTTCCCTACAGTAGTGCTTCTTGGACCAGATCTAGAACTATCCTCAACAGTTTGTGTAGCCATAAATCTTATTTTGTATTCATTACGATCTGTTGACTTTGTATACCATTCCGTTGTAAATAAATGATCTTAGCATAGATCCAGTGTGGTCTTTCAATTCTATAATAATGGAAACAGCAACCCTAGTCGCCATCTTTATATCTGGGTTACTTGTAAGTTTTACTGGGTATGCTCTATATACTGCCTTTGGGCAACCCTCTCAACAACTAAGAGATCCATTCGAGGAACACGGGGACTAGTTGACGTAATCAGCCTCCAAATATTTGGAGGCTGATTACGTCAATGAAGATAATGCAAAATTATTTCATTTTTTAGTTGAAATTTTAGGTGGTTCCCGAAAAAAAATAGCGAAAAAAATTATCCCTAAAGTGGATACTAAAAGAAATGTATAAACCAATGCTTCCATAAATTTGATCGTGGTTTACAATTATAGCTTTCATACCTGTTTTGTTTACTTGGGAGTATCCCTCTGGATAAAGAAAGAAAGAAAAAGAGTCAAAGAAACGGCAGCGATTTAAATCAAGATTCCTACAGTACCCTACCTATTAAATAAAATCGCAAACAGAAACTAGAAGAAAAAAGCAATGTTGCATCAGACTGCTTGTCTTTTTGTAGTTGGATCTCCAAGTTTTTGGAATGCCCCAAATTCCACTTGAGCATCCAAATCGGGATCAATACCAGCAAAAACATCTCTGAAGAGGGTTCTAGCACCATGCCAAATGTGTCCAAAGAAGAAAAGTAGAGCAAACGAAGCATGTCCAAACGTAAACCAACCTCTTGGGCTGCTACGAAAAACACCATCGGATTTCAAAGTCGCACGATCTAATTCAAAAATCTCACCCAATTGAGCCCGTCTAGCATATTTTTTCACAGTTGCGGGATCACTATAACTCACTCCATTGAGTTCACCACCATAAAACTCAACAGTTACACCTACTTGTTCGACACTATATTTTGATTCTGCCCTTCTAAACGGGACGTCGGCTCTAACAATTCCGTCTCCGTCTACCAAAACAACCGGAAATGTTTCAAAAAAAGTAGGCATACGGCGTACAAAAAGTTCACGCCCTTCTTTATTTCTAAAGACGGGGTGTCCTAACCATCCAACAGCTATTCCATCCCCATTGTCCATTGAACCCGCTCGGAATAACCCCCCTTTTGCTGGATTATTACCAATATAATCATAAAAAGCTAATTTTTCAGGAATTTTAGACCAAGCTTCTGATAAACTTTGATTTTCAGCCAGTCCAGCACTAACTCTTCGATATATTTCTTGTTGAAAGTATCCCTGATCCCATTGATAACGAGTAGGACCAAATAATTCGATGGGAGTAGTTGCAGAACCATACCACATAGTTCCAGCAACAACAAAAGCTGCAAAAAAGACAGCAGCAATACTACTGGAAAGGACGGTTTCAATATTGCCCATACGTAATCCTTTGTATAGACGTTGAGGCGGACGAACACTAAGATGGAATAGGCCCGCTAATATACCCAACGTCCCTGCTGCAATATGATGAGAGGCTATTCCTCCCGGAACAAAGGGGTCAAAACCCTCCACGCCCCACGCCGGGTTTACGGGTTGGACCTTTCCGGTTAGTCCATAAGGGTCGGATACCCATATTCCAGGACCATATAATCCTGTTACATGAAATGCGCCAAAACCGAAGCAAGCCACTCCTGAAAGAAATAAATGAATTCCAAAAATCTTGGGCAAATCCAAAGAAGGTTTTCCTGTACGTTCATCACAAAAAATTTCTAGATCCCAATATACCCAATGCCAAATAGCTGCTAAGAAGCACAAGCCGGAAAACACGATATGTGCTCCGGCTACCCCTTCGTAACTCCAAAGACCCGGATTCGTTATAGTCCCTCCTGTAATATTCCAACCGCCCCACGAATTGGTTATTCCTAAACGAGTCATGAAAGGTATAACGAACATACCTTGTCTCCACATTGGATCAAGAACGGGGTCGGAGGGATCAAAAACTGCTAATTCATATAGAGCCATCGAGCCGGCCCAACCAGCAACCAGAGCAGTATGCATTATATGAACAGAAAGTAAACGACCGGGATCATTCAATACAACAGTATGAACACGATACCAAGGCAAACCCATGGAAATACCCCTTTATCAACGAAAAATAGACACTATGTAACTTTATTGCATTGGAAAAAACTATGCTACGTACCCCCCCTTTTTAGGTAATTATTTCGGAGAAAGGATTAATATTTGTTCTATTCTGTTAGTAATAATGGAACAATTCAATTCATAGAAAAAAAGGGAAGCGGATCTATTCTATATCCGATAAGTACCAATACGCAATGGGGGTGACTCCTATTTTATATGAACCAAGATAGCTATTATTGTTAATCATTCAGAAGCCCGTTCGTAAAGAATTTCCTTTATTTTTATTCATTCTCTCTTACTTTACTTTTATTTTATATTTTATTTTAGCTTATTCAACTTATGTATTAAATATCATGAATTTAAATATGATTAATAAAGTAGGAAAAAAGGGGATAATAGTATTAAAACCCGAAACCCCAATCTTACGTTTCCACATCAAAGTGAAATAGAGAACTTCATTCTCTTTTTTTTCATTTCATGCCTATTGGCGTTCCAAAAGTACCTTTTCGAAGTCCTGGAGAAGGAGATACATCTTGGGTTGACATATAGTGCGACTTGTCAGATATATTGGGCTATATGGGATTTCCCCATTTTCTCCCTCGATCGAGATATCCTCTGTTTCGCTCAAAAAGATTGATTGAATTATCAAAAATTTGTAACGCGAAGCGCAAAAAATAAAGTGGAATTAAATGCAGGGAGTATTTAGATTGATATTAGATTATCAAAATTTTTTTATGGTTTACGTGATCGGACTAATAAAATGAAGTATCCAGGCTCCGTTTAGCAAAAACCCAATTGATAATTAATATATAATATTTTTATAATTACTACTTATATGATATGCAAAATTATGATAAAAAATTCTATAAAAAAATTGAAACAGGGTGATCTAAAACTGTTGCTCAAATTAAATCATATAATTCAAAATTTGTTGACTATTTGACAGAAGACATGTGAAAGAAATGAATTGAAAAAAAAGAAGGAGTAGTAAAAAAAGACGCGGTATTTGGTTCATTTGTCCTATATGTGCAAATCAAAATCGGGCAAATTTTTCCTTTTACTCGGGGTAGAGCATAAACCTAAAAAATGGAATAAAAAAAGGAAGAAGCCCGTTCAGGAACAAGAAAAAACCATCGCCATTTCAACTGAATCTCGATGAAAAAAAAATATCAATGAATCAAATGAGTCTGACAGGCTTAATCAATCGTTTTATTAGAGGATTATAATATCTAATAAAAGGCGCCAAAACTGAATTTTTCTTTTACTTTTGGGAGCAAGCCCTTCCGTTATAAGTTAGAAAGAAAAACCTTCTATGAAAAAAGGGGAGGTTGGAATCGACACATTGATTTTTTCACAATTTTTGTTGAACCGTATGCACCAAAAGGTGCCTGTACGGCTCCTAAGGAATAAAATTTTATCCTAATCAACCGACTTTATCGAGAAAGATTATTTTTTTTAGGCCAAGAGGTTGATACCGAAATCTCGAATCAACTTATTAGTCTTATGATATATCTCAGTATAGAAAAGGATACCAAAGATCTTTATTTGTTTATAAACTCTCCTGGTGGATGGGTAATATCTGGAATGGCTATTTATGATACTATGCAATTTGTGCGACCCGATGTACAGACAATATGCATGGGATTGGCCGCTTCAATAGCATCCTTTATCCTGGTCGGAGGAGCAATTACCAAACGTATAGCATTCCCTCACGCTTGGCGCCAATGAGTTTTTTTATTTTCGAGAAAAAAATACTATGCCTTCGCCATCGGAAATATGAATTAGTTAAGTAATAATAGCATGGCACTTCGAATTCAATATGCAATTTTTTAGATTAAAAAAAATTAGATTATATATTGAAAGAGTAGTATGAGATAAGGAAGAGGTATTTCAAATGATATCTTACCTATTCGGGCACATTTGAGCGTCACAAACTTTGTTTTCACACCGGAAGCTTATTTATAAAATTTATAAAAAAAAAAAAAGACACTTTGGGATTGCTGAATCATAGACGAATCAAAAAAATGATATATAAAGCAACGGAACCATCATAGTATTTTTTTAACTCCTACAAAAAAAGAAGGATGGTAATTGGATGATTTCTGGATCTGCGTATAATACAACCTATATTTTGTTTTCTTTCGCCAAAAGGAAAGTTCAAAAAAGTCAATTCCATTGTGGAGCCGTATGCAATGCACAAAAAAAGCCTGTACGGTTATTCAATTTTCTCCGTTTTTTTGGTTTTGGTTATCCCGCCTCATTCTGCGAAATAGAAGAACCTTTTCTATTATATCATCAGGGTAATGATCCATCAACCCGCGAGTTCGTTTTATGAGGCACAAACGGGAGAATTTATCTTGGAAGCGGAAGAACTACTAAAACTTCGCGAAACCATCACAAGGGTTTATGTACAAAGAACGGGCAAACCTATATGGGTTGTATCCGAAGACATGGAAAGGGATGTTTTTATGTCAGCAACAGAAGCCCAAGCTCATGGAATTGTTGATCTTGTAGCGGTTCAATAAAAAATAGGAGCGATTTCATGCAAATCTACAATTTCTCATTTTATATCTTTTTAGATTAAAGGTTTAGTTTCATATTCTCTTCAATATAAAAAAAATATTGAAGAGAATCTTGAAGAGAAGTAATTCAGAATTAGCCGGTTAGAACTAATCTAAACCAGCCCATTATTTATATGATTCCGTATGCCAACCATTAAACAACTTATTAGAAATACAAGACAGCCAATCCGAAATGTCACGAAATCCCCAGCGCTTCGGGGATGCCCTCAGCGACGAGGAACATGTACTCGGGTGTATGTGCGACTCGTTTAGATCATAGACTGAGACATAAAAAGGACATTCTTTTTGAAATATCAAGGATCAGTACCTGTGAATAAAATAGAATGGAGGAACTCGATTCATTATTTAAAAAATATAGATCGTTCATATATTCTATTGTGTCTGAAACTTATGGTTTACATTGGTGCAAATCCAATCAACTCCATTTTTTAGAAAACCCCCAATGATAACAAATTTTTATCCATTAAGCGGGGGAAATTCCCTTTTTTAGAAAAAAGATTCCACTCTTGAAAGAAAAGAACGGACTAACAGGGTAAATGACCAAATCAATTTTAAAAATGAAATACCGTTACTGTATAAAGGGGATCTCATTGTGAAAGACCTATTACTGGAATATTCATGGGGTAGAGCCAAAGAATGTGAATTGTACAAGTTACCAATAGTATTGATTAATTAAAAGAAGGAGCTCCGGTGTATAGAGAGGACCTCACCGTTTTAGAAGTAACCATAGAAACGATGGAACCCACTATTTATCCAATTATATTTACTACTTTTTGTAGTTATTCTACTTTTTGATATCAAGTATCAAGGGAATTTATCCTTTCAAAGCAAAGGAAAATACCTAGCAAAAAATAGTGGTGGGGAAGGTTAGAGTAGCAAAAGCCATTGGAATTTTTTTTTATACATTGGAATAATTCGTTTGGTTATTAATAGACTAGTAAGGGGGAAAGAATAACTAAAAAAAGAATTAGTTATTCATCAAAGTTTGATTTATTCAATGACTAGAATTAAACGCGGATATATAGCTCGGAGGCGTAGAACAAAACTTCGTTTATTTGCATCAAGCTTTCGAGGGGCTCATTCACGACTTACACGAACTATGACTCAACAGAGAATAAGAGCTTTAGTTTCGGCTCATCGGGATAGGGGTAAAAGAAAAAGAGATTTTCGCCGTTTATGGATTACTCGAATAAATGCCGTAATTCACGAAATGGGGGTATTCTATAGTTATAACCAATTCATACACAATCTGTACAAGAAGCAATTACTTCTTAATCGGAAAATACTTGCACAAATAGCTCTATTAAATAGGAGTTGTCTTTATACAATTTCGAATGACATAAACAAATAAGGGGATTGGAAGAAATCCACGAAAATATTTTAAATAGAGTTCTAAGGAGAATGAGCTCGGGGAAGGTAGAGTAGAAATTAGTATTATAAAAAAAGTCGTCAAAACAAAACGAGAGTATATAGTCGCTAAAAAACGAGTTATTTTTTTTTCTTTTCGACGATTCTTTTCTTTTTTTTTTTATGATAGACACAGACGTAACAATCAAATTTTGATTCTTGATTGGATTTTTCGAACAAAACATTAATCTCTTTTTTAATTCCTTCAGATTGGAATTGTTATTCAATTGAAGAATAAGTCTATTTTTTTCTGGTTCTAAGGCTAGTAGTTCTAGGGGTCGACTCACTTCTTTCAAATTGTTTCTGATTATTAAGAAAAGGTAACAAAGATAAAATACGAGCTTGTTTTATAGCAATAGTGATTAATCGTTGTTGTTTTAAAGTCACTCTATTCACCCGTCTAGATAATATTTTTCCTTGTTCACTAATAAATCGACTAATTAAACTCATGTTTCTATAATCAATTCGATCCCCCGATTGGATCGGGGGCAAACGCCTACGAAAAGATCGCTTGGATTTAGTAAAAAGTCGCTTAGATTTATTCATAATTTTTTATTCCTTATCTCTAAAATCCTATTTTGATCGGATCAAAATAAAAACGATTTCTATTTCTATTTCTATATAGGATAGAGTTTCTATATAGAATTAAGAATCTAGGATTAGATTTCTTTCTATTGATTTATTTGTTTATATTTATATATATGTAATAATATATAGGTACTAGCATTATTCCTGTTTTTAAAATAAAAGTTGACATACAAGCACTCAATTTGATCTATTTCTTGATTTCCCCGTGAATTGTATGTTTATAACAATAGGGACAGAATTTTCTCAATTCCAATCGACTAGGGGTGTTATGCCGATTCTTTTGAGTAATATATCTGGAAATTCCTGCTGATTCTTTTTTAATATCATTTCGAACACAACTGGTACATTCCAAAATAATTGTTACTCGAACATCTTTACCCTTGGCCATGAAACCTCCTTTGGATTTATGATTCACCTCAATCTTCTATTTTCATTTTAGGATCCAGAAAGAACAAGAACCAAAAAAATAGAAGCTGTTAACTAAAAAAAATTCTGAAATATTTCGTTGCAATGAATATTAATTAGTAATTAAATAAAAATAATAAGTAATACAATGATTTTGTGAAAACTCTATTTAAAATCTTTGTACAGTATTTTTTTTAAGTATCTCATAAGATACTCTTTCCCTAGCAACACTTTTTTTCGTTCTATTACTAATACTAATTTAATTGGATCCTGAACCCTCATTTTTATGACCTTTCTCCCCCCCCCACCTTTTCTAATTAGTTTTTTAGAATAAATTATAAAAAGTGGGGGGGGGGGATTAGTCCCCGATCGTTGATTGTATCTCTAAATTTTTCACCCCTTTCTGATGTTAATAACTAGAATCAAAAAAAGGGAAATGTTAATGCATCTGGAAATAAACGATTAATCTCTATTAATAAACCCGCTAACGAACCGAACCATAGAGTACTTAGTACCGGTGCTACGGAAAGATATGTTTTTAGATCTCGCATTTGAAATCCTCCTTCTTTCTTCTTTATTGTATTACATTATATATAGTAATATATATAACTACAGATGTACATGTAATTAAGAAGTTTTTGTATTTGTATACGTAACTTACGTCCCTCCGCTTTCAAAATGAGAATTGAAATATTGTCTACTAGAACGATCTTATAGATTCCATTTGAAAACGTAAACGCCTATTTATGTCAAATTGAAATTGAGAGAATTTTCGTAAAAAAAAGTAAATTTTTTAATTATATCTTTGTTATCTGATATGAGAAAAAAAGAAGAAATGAATTTGATATACCAATAAAAAAGAAGAAGGATGTGGAAAACAAGACAGGAATTCTCTACAATGACACTGTAAACCAATTGAAAGGGATGTAGCGCAGCTTGGTAGCGCGTTTGTTTTGGGTACAAAATGTCACGGGTTCAAATCCTGTCATCCCTACCTATTACTGCTCAGAAGGGCAGTAACGAGGTATCTATTCTGAAATTTATGATATACTATGTATGATATAGTATATACGTACGAAATAGATTCGGGTTAAAAAATGCCCTCTTTCTAGCTTTTTCGTTTTTTAGAAAAAAAAACAAGAAAAACGCTCTTAGTTCAGTTCGGCAGAACGTGGGTCTCCAAAACCCAATGTCGTAGGTTCAAATCCTACAGAGCGTGATTTCACTCTTGTTTATTAGATTGTGTCAAAATTCCACTGCTCGCAAATTACTGAGCAGAAATCTGAATTAGACCTCCCGCATATGAAAGCAAGAAGGAGGTCAGTAAAAAAAAACGAGATGTTAATTAATTAAAAGTCCAACTGATCACCACGTCTGTATTGTAAATAAGCAGTTACGAATAATCCAGCCAAAGTAATAGGAATTAGACCTAAGACGATTCCAAATAAAAAAACTTCAATCATTTCAATTTTCTTTTGTTTTCATTTTTGAAAGGGAGAAAAGAGAGGTACTATCTATTCCTAGCTCTTAATCTGTATTGCCGATGAATCTCACAAAATTGGGTAATTAACACGGTAAGGAACTATCGAACATATGAAATACCACCGAAATCCTTTTTTATAAAAAAATCTGCATTCAATTAATTTCAAATAAGTCGTATTTTGCTTAGACCAATAAATAGAACTGAGGTTATAGTTAAAGCTGCTAGTAGAAAACCGAAATAACTAGTTATAGTAGGCATGAAGGGACTCAATAAAATATGGTTTTTTATACATATGTTTCTAAAGTACTTCCCTAAGTTTCAATTGCATTTTTTTTTTAAGAAATAGAGAAAGATAACTAGTTCCAAGAATTCAAAAAATGCAATTGAAAATTTGTCAATTATCAATCATTATAGGTGGTATGAACAAAACTAGAGAAAGAAAAAAAGAACTCAATTCATCGTCTTTGGCATCTGCACTATCTCAGGAGTCAGAATTCACGTAACTAATTAATTGAAAAACTCTTTAATAAATTAATCATAAAAAAAATAACTCTATTA